AATCATAGGACTAAAAATAAATAATAAAAAAATAAAAAAATGCAGACATAAAATAAATACAAAAAAAGATATGAGGATATGCGACCCCCTCCTATATATTTAATACTTTCTGCTACAAAAAAACTTGTAATACCAAATCCATTCGGAATTCCATCAATTATTCGTCTATCAATAAAAGAAACTAACTCGGCCAACCCTCGTACACCCTTAATAAAATATGTTGTATAAAAATCATCAATATAACCACGGTTCGAAGACCAATTATAAAAAAAAATTGTTATATTATCCCAAAAAGGTCTCTTTGGACCTCTTTTATCAAATGAATTTATTAAATAAAAATTTTTTAACGATGAATAAATAGGTTTATATAAAAAAAAGGCTATAAATATTCCCCAACAAGCTATACTAACTGATAAAGTTGCATTTATTGCAAATTCATACCAATCAACATAATTATTCAAAGGTGAATGTAAAGGATTTACGGATGGAGTTAACCATTTAGTTAATATATCCAATCCTATTCCTTCTTGATTAAACGGAATTCCAATTAATTCAATGAAAAAAGTAAACACAATCAATACAATGAGAGGAAATAGCATAGTATTGTCCGATTCAGGAGGATATGCAGAAATTTTTTTATTTTCAGTAAAAGTAATACTACTAAAAGATCGCATTATTTTTAAAAAATGTCTGTAAATTTTATATGGGTTTTTCCTAAAAACGGAAGTCTCTGTTCGATTAGCATTCCTTGTTAATAAAGTAACTAAAGATAAATTTTTATTAATTTTTGTCAATTCGTCTTTACCCCACAGAGACATTGAATAGAGGGCAATGTTTTTTTTTCCACTATAATTTTTACAATAAAGGTTTAAATGCCCGTCAAACGTAAGAAAATAGATTCGAAACATATAAAAAGCGGTTAATCCGGCTGTGAAATAAGCTATTATTGCAAAAATTGGCGAATAAAACCAACTATCATTAAGAATTTCATCTTTGGACCAAAAACAAGCAAGAGGCGGAATACCACAAAGAGAAAGCGTACCTATTAAAAAAGCAGTTTTTGTAATTGGAACATGTTTTGTTAATCCTCCCATAAGAACCATATTTTGATTTTTATCTGGAGAATATCCAACAAGCGTTTCCATTGAATGAATAAGGGATCCGGATCCTAAAAACAATAAAGCTTTTGAATAAGCATGAGTAATCAAATGAAATAAAGCAGCTCGATAAGAACCCATACCTAGGGCTAACATCATATAACCCAATTGAGACATTGTAGAATAAGCTAAACTTCTCTTAATATCTTTTTGAGCAAGAGCTAAGGTAGCCCCTAAAAATAAAGTTATTATACCTATAAAAGCGATTACATACATTATATAAGGTATAACTATGAAAAGAGGAAAAAGACGAGCAACTAGAAAAATCCCGGCTGCGACCATGGTCGCAGCATGTATGAGAGCTGAAATCGGAGTAGGCCCCTCCATAGCATCAGGTAACCATACATGAAGAGGAAATTGGGCAGATTTTGCAACTGCACCAGAAAATAAGAATAAAGTACAAAAAATACAAAATAAAATATTAACTTGATGAGTTTTAATTAAGTTAGTAAATATTTCAAACAAATCACGAAAATCGAAACTGCCTGTTACCCAATAAAGACCTAAAACTCCTAATAATAAGCCAAAATCTCCTACACGATTAGTCACAAACGCTTTTTGACAAGCATTCGCGGCAATAGAGCGCGTAAACCAAAAACCTATTAATAGATACGAACACATTCCAACTAATTCCCAACAAATATAAATTTGTATTAAATTTGAACTAGTAACTAATCCTAACATGGAAGTATTGAAAAAACTCATATAAACAAAAAATCTTAAATATCCCTGATCATGACACATATAATTTTCGCTATAAATAAGAACCAAAATTGCAACAGTAGTTATTAAGACTAACATAATAGAAGTAAGTGGATCGAGCAAATAGCCAAATTCAAAAGAAAAATCATTATTAATAGTCCAAGACCATACATATTGATAAATGGAATTACTATTTATTTGTTGAATTGCCAGCGTCGTCGAAAAAATCATAGCTATAGTTAACAAAAAAATACTAGAAAAAGCCCACACCCGTCGAATACTTTTTGTTGCTGTTGGAAAAAGGAGAAGTCCCACTCCTATTAAGAAAGGAACTGGGAGTGGAATGAAGGGTATGATCCATGCATATTGGTATATATGTTCCATAATATAATATAAAATTTTTATTTCGAATTTAATTTTTTTTATAATAATCTTTTCAAAGAAATCCACTAAAAATAACGATATATAATAACACTAAATTTATATACATAGATGTTGAATTTTTTTAATATTCAAATCAAGAAATTCTTATTGGTCAAATATAAAATTTGTTAATAAATAAGTAAATTTTAATATATAAGAGAAAGAAGATAAAAAAACTTTCCTTTATATTTAAAGCATTTCTAATCCGTCTATAGACTATAAAAATTAGTTACTAAAGCTCTAATAATACAAAAAATTAGTTTATTCTAAAATAAGTTCGGAATTCGGAATTATTAACCCGTTGTACACAAAAATTTTGAATTATTTTCCAGTCCAAAAAAATATATAAAAAGTTTATATGTTTTCAAAAAACTAAAGTCAAGTTTTTAAATTAAGATTAAGTAATAAATAAGTAGTGGGTTTTAAAATTTGTTGGCGTGGTTTATTATGTACATATAAATTCAATTAAAATACAACAAAAATAAACTAGAGAATAGATATAAGGTGACATTTTTAGTCATTAATTAATAATAATTTTGAATTTCATATGCATTTTTTTATGAATAGTCGCTAGATCATAAAATAGTTTGTTTATACTAATCGCCCATATTATTATTTAATACAAAATTTGGTTATCGACTAGAATATAAATACATAGATAATGAATAAGAGATAATGAATAAGAAACAAAGATTTTTTTAAACAATAGATGTCTTTCACATCCAACTATAACAATGAAGAATAAATTAAATTTGAAATGGCAGTTCCAAAAAAGCGCACTTCTATTTCCAAAAAGCGTATTCGTAAAAATTTTTGGAAAAAGAAGGGGTATTGGGCGGCGTTAAAAGCTTTTTCGTTAGCAAAATCTCTTTATACTGGGAATTCAAAAAGTTTTTTTGTACTAAAAAAAAGTACTCAAAACTTGGAATAATCAGAATGGACCTGATTCAAAAAAAATCTTAATAAAACAAATTAACATCCTATTTGTATTTATTAATTTTTTAATTAATATTTATAAAATTATAAAAACGCGTGACTTTTTCTTATGATATGTAGAAAAAGAGCTCTTATATCAACCAAAAAAGGGTCCTTTTTTAAAAAAAGATATAATCATCATCGTTTTTTTAGTTTATTTTTGAATTTCTAAGATGGGGAGTTTTTCCCCATCAACCCTTTATGTTTTGTCACAACAAAATTTTCAAACTTTTTATAAATTTTAAAATAAAAAACTAACAACTTTTCTTATATGACATGTTCAGTTCAATATTAAATTGTTTTGTTCAAATAAAAAATAACCTATATACAAAGAAAATTTACTTTGCTATTCTATATGTTTAATTTATTTTTTGGATATATAAAGTCTCCTTTTAAGAAAAAAGAGTTCGATGTCGTATTTCAAATGTGATCCAAAACAGTAGATTTTTGGGGATTCATATTCATTTGTTATTTACTAATTTAGAAATCAGATCAAAAATGATTAATAAATGAAAATAAAACAAGAAAAAACTTTTTTGTAGTCTACCCCGGAGTGAGAGACAAAATATTTTATTTACAAAAGTTCCAAATCTAAACGACACGAGAGTCGATTGTCAAATCAAAGTAGTAGTAGTACTTTAAAATTTACTTAAATTAAAAGCATTTTTAGATTTTCTAATTATCTTTTATTTGTCAAATTTTTGTTTTATACAAAAAAAAATTACTCTCGACGATTGAATAAAAAAAGACTATTATGATTTCAAACAAGCCGCTATGGTGAAATTGGTAGACACGTTGCTCTTAGGAAGCAGTGCGAGAGCATCTCGGTTCGAGTCCGAGTGGCGGCATGGTATCTTAAAAATTATCAAAAGAATTCAACAGTTTTCTAGACCATAATTAATAATAATGATAAATAAAATTTCTTTCATATTTTTCATTTGATAATTTTTAATTGAAGTATTTCTTTTTTATATATGTATAGATAGAGTTTTATATGATATTTTCGACTTTAGAACGTATTTTGACTCATATTTCGTTTTCAACGGTTTCCGTTGTAATTACACTCCATTTGATAACTTTAGTAGTCAATGAAAAAGTACGGCTATATAATTCATTAGAAAAAGGCATGATAGTTACTTTTTTATCCCTAACGGGATTATTAATTACGCGTTGGGTTTATTGGAAACATTTCCCATTAAGTGATCTATATGAATCATTAATCTTCCTTTCCTGGAGTTTTTACATTATTCATATGATTCCATATTTTAAAAACCAAAAAAATAATTTAAGTGCAATAACTGCACCAAGTGCTATTTTTACCCAAGGGTTTGCTACTTCAGGCCTTTTAACGGAAATGCGCCAATCTTCAATATTAGTACCCGCTCTTCAATCCCATTGGTTAATGATGCACGTAAGTATGATGGTACTAGGTTATGCCGCTCTTTTATGCGGATCATTGTTATCAGTAGCACTTCTAATCATTCTATTTCAAAAAGCTAAAATAACCCTTTTTGATAAAAGAAAACATTTATTAAACGAGCCCCTTTTTTTTAGCGAAATTCCACACATGAACGAAAAAGACAATATTTTAGAAAGCGTTTCAGCCTTTTCTGTTAAAAATTATTATAGATCTCAATTGATTGACCAACTGGATCGTTGGAGTTATCGTGTTATTAGTTTAGGATTTATCCTTTTAACCATAGGTATTCTTTCAGGAGCAGTATGGGCAAATGAGGCGTGGGGCTCATATTGGAATTGGGACCCAAAGGAAACTTGGGCATTTATTACTTGGACTGTATTTGCAATTTATTTACATATTAGAACAAATAAAAATTTTCAGGGTGCAAATTCTGCAATTGTAGCTTTTATAGGCTTTCTTATAATTTGGATATGCTATTTTGGAGTCAATCTCTTAGGAATAGGGCTACATAGTTATGGTTCATTCTAAATTAAATTTAATTGAAGAAAAGACTTTACGAATACAAACATAGGCCAAGGTGTTTCTTATCAACTTATAAACAGGTGAGAACCATCTTAATGGTTCTCACAAATGTCTAAAATGTCCTAATTATAATTCCAATTCAGTCGTTCTTATTACAAATATACAAATAGAAAGACAACTACTTTTTCATTTCATTAAATGAAACTTATCTAGAAAAAAGTTTGATAAAATAGCTTCTACCTTCTCAGCAGATAATGAAAGAACGAAATCTGGGTAAACGCCAACACCTAGTACAGGTAGAAAGATAGAAGTCGAAACAAAAAATTCTCGTGGACCAGAATCAAAAAAATAAGAGTTTGTAATATTAAATAACTTATATCCATAAAACATTTGACGTAACATAGATAATGAATAAATAGGAGTTAATATCATTCCAATTGCCATTCCAAAAGAAATTAGTATCTTTGGCGTTAAAAGTAATTTTTGGCTTGTAATTATTCCAAAAAAGACTATTAATTCAGCAATGAAACCACTCATGCCCGGTAATGCAAGGGATGCCATGGAAAAACTACTGAATAGTGTAAAAATTTTTGGCATTGGAATAGCTATTCCGCCCATTTCGTCGAGAGAAACAAGACGTGTTCGATCGTAACTAGTTCCCGCTAAGAAAAAAAGTGCAGCACCAATAAATCCATGAGAAATTATTTGTAAAATGGCTCCGTTAAGTCCCGTTTCAGTTATAGAACTAATTCCTATAATTATAAAACCCATGTGAGATACAGAGGAATAGGCTATTCTTTTTTTTAAATTGCGTTGTCCAGGAGATGTTAAAGCTGCATAGATTATTTGCACTGTGCCTATTATTATCAACCAAGGTGAAAATATCGAATGAGCATGAGGTAATAATTCCATATTGATCCGAACCAACCCATACGCTCCCATTTTTAATAAGATTCCCGCTAGAAGCATACAAGTACTGTAATGAGCTTCCCCATGGGTATCTGGTAACCATGTATGTAAAGGTATAATTGGTAATTTTACAGCAAAAGCAATAAAAAATACAATATAGAATATTATTTCTAATGCCAGGGTATACGATTGATTAACTAATGTTTCCCAATTTAAGGTAGGTTCAATAGAACCATATAAACCAACACCCAAAACTCCCATTAATAGAAAAATGGAACCCCCGGCCGTATACAAAATAAATTTAGTAGCTGAATAGAGACGTTTCTTTCCTCCCCACATGGATAAAAGTAGATAAACAGGAATTAATTCTAATTCCCACATTATGAAAAAAAGTAAAAGATCTCGGGATGAAAATGAGCCCATTTGACCACTGTACATTGCTAACATCAGAAAGTGGAATAATCGGGAATCCCGAGTAACTGGAAAAGCCGCTAAAGTAGCTAAAGTAGTGATGAATCCCGTCAGTAAAACGGGTCCTATCGAAAGTCCATCTACTCCTAATTTCCAGTGGAAATCAAAAAAGTTGATCCATTTATAATCTTCGGCCAGTTGGATTAATGGGTCGTCCGGTTGGAAATGATAACAAAACGCATAGGTTGTTAGAAGTAGCTCTATAGTAGATATGCCTATCGTATACCACCGAGTTGCCTTATTTCCTCTATGAGGGAGAATTAACATTAAAGAACCTGCAAATATGGGTAAAACGACAATTGTTGTTAACCAAGGAAAAGAATTCGTGGTAAAGACAAGATACGCTTGGGCCAAAAAAACCCGCACCCGAAAAGAAATTTCTTTTCGGGTGCGGGTTTTTTTCAGTAAAAAATCCAAATTGAATAAATGGATTCAAATGCAATTTTCTGGGACGTATCAATAAGCTAGACCCATACTCCGCGTTGTTTCATGCCATAAATAAACTCGAACACTTAAAAAATCTGTTGGACAAGCGGATTCGCATCTCTTACAACCAACACAGTCCTCAGTTCTTGGGGCGGAAGCTATTTGTTTAGCCTTACATCCGTCCCAAGGTATCATTTCTAATACATCTGTGGGGCAAGCTCGAACACATTGAGTACACCCTATACATGTATCATAAATCTTTACTGAATGTGACATAGGATCTTTAATTTTTTTAATTTCATTAAGTTTAATTTTCGATCTAGTTATAGTAAAGTAAATGAAGTACATATTAAAATACCAGACGAATCAACGATTTACCAGAATTTTTTGAAGCTATTTACTTCTGGCTTGGATTGGCGACTTACTAAAAAATAAATGGAAAACGGGTCCAAAATACTTTGACTTCTTACATTTGAAATTTATTTTTTACCTTAAAGTTCGATACTTAATAATTTAAATGGAACTTCAAATTAAAATTTATATTTATATAGAATATAATATATAATAATAATATTTAGAATAAAAAATATAGAGAATAAAAAAAAAAGACTATTTATTCAATAAATTAGATTGATTGATACGAGTTGATTTTCTGTTACGATAAATTGAAGAAACAATAGCAAGCCCAATTGCTGCTTCAGCGGCTGCAATAGCTATAACAAAAATTGAGAAAATATTTCCTTTTAATTGGCGGCTATCAAAAAAATCAGAAAATGTTACAAAATTTAGATTAACTGCATTCAATATAAGTTCAAGACACATCAGAGCCCGAACTAAATTTCGACTCGTGACTAATCCATAGATTCCGATAGAAAATAAATAAGCACTCAAAACAAGTACATGTTCGAGCATCATTGATCAACTCCTTATCAATATAAATTTAGATTTAATGCATTTCAATCTGAACAACAATTAAACCCATTTGATTGACTAGAATACCATAAGTTCAAATAAAATTGACAAAATTTAAAGCAAAAAAAAGATGTTGGTAATAAGAAATCAAACTTAAAGTTTATAAAGGAATCCGAATAGAATTTAATGTAAATGTATATGATGGATATGATAAAATACTCTTTTTTATTGCTAGTTTTAAAAATAAATTATTGACGCGCGATAGCAATTGCGCCTATTAAAGCAACTAAAAGAATTATTGAAATGAGTTCAAAGGGAAGAAAAAAATCTGTTGATAAATGAATTCCGATTTGTTGACTAGTAGTTATCAAATCTTGTTCTAGAATCTGGTTTGATTTTGTAGTCCAAATAATACCATACCATGAGGTATTTAGAGTAATAAAAATTAATGAAAAAAAAAGACTTGTACAAATCAACGAAGTAATGTTATCCCCAACAGTCCACAGACGTAAATTTGTGTCATACTCTGGTCCATTCATGAACATTACAGCAAATATTATTAAAACATTTATAGCTCCCACATAAATAAGGAGTTGTGCAGAAGCTACAAACTGCGAATTGGCGAGAATATAAAATAAAGATATACAAACAAGAACCAACCCCAACGAAAAGGCAGAAAAAATTGTATTGTTAAATAATACTACTCCTAGACCCCCTAATATAAGACCTGTTCCCAGAAAGACTAAAAGAAAATCATGTATTGATCCAGGTAAATCCATTATATAAAAAAGAAGAGATAAAAAATCAGAATGTTTCATGATCTTATTGAATTGAACAGGAATAAAGATTAGTGCCTTTACTAATTGTTAAATCCTAATGTGTACGACTTTTTATGAGTAAAATTTTTGTACCCATTGCATTTTTTCTGTTTTTTTTTTTTTTGTAATTAAATAAAGTAATTCAAAATAACAACTATTTAAAACTATTACAGTAACCATATTTTTAATACACATTTTTATTTTCACCAATCAACAGAATAGCGACTCATTAGATTTTTTAATTATTGACCAAGAAAAAACTTTTTGAATTTAAATTCACTATTTAATTTAGTATTTAAAAATAAAATAAAAATAAAGGAGCGTTAAAAATTGAGTTATTTAATAATTAGGAAGTTTTTTTTAATCCCTAGATTTTTATTTTGTTTGAGGTGAATTTAAAATAGTTCGAATTGTGTAATCATCAGTTATTGGTATTGGTAAACGACCCAGAGCAATTTGATTATAATTTAATTCATGACGATCATAAGTAGAAAGCTCATATTCTTCAGTCATTGATAAACAATTTGTTGGACAATACTCAACACAATTACCACAAAATATACAGATTCCGAAATCAATGCTGTAATTAAGCAATCGTTTTTTTCGAATATCTTTTTCTAATTTCCAATCAACAACAGGTAAATCTATCGGACATACACGAACACATACTTCACAAGCAATACATTTATCAAACTCAAAGTGTATTCGACCACGAAACCGCTCTGAGGTTATCAATTTTTCATAAGGATATTGAATAGTTACAGGTAAACGATTGGCATGAGATAGGGTAATCATAAAACCTTGACCTATATACCTTGCCGCTCGTACTGTTTGTTGACCATAATTGATGAACCCGGTTACCATAGGAAACATATAGTAAATATCAAAATAAAAAATAAGATTTTGTTTCTTTCTCTTGTTTCAGACAAATAATAATTCTAGTGAGTATCAAATCTTATCGTTTTTTTATAATGAAAGAAGTTGGGAAGAAGTTGTTAATAATAGATTACCTAAAGAAATAGGTAAAAGAAATTTCCATCCAAGATTTAATAATTGGTCCATTCTCAGTCTAGGTAAAGTCCATCTTGTTGCGATAGGAATGAACAAGAACAAAAACGTTTTCATTAATGTAATAAAAATACTAAATGTCGTTCCAAAGACTCCTTCCGTTTTATGTATTTCAAAAAACTCAGGAATGAATATATTTGGAATAGAAAAATCCCAACCACCCAAGTAAAGAACTGTTACAAATAATGAGGAGATTAGTAGATTTAGATAGGAAGCAACATAAAATAAACCAAATTTAATACCTGAATATTCGGTTTGATAACCTGCTACTAATTCTTCTTCGGCTTCTGGTAAATCAAAGGGTAATCTCTCGCATTCTGCTAGAGAAGAAATTATAAAAACAATAAATCCTATAGGTTGCCGCCACAAATTCCACCCTAAAATACCATATTTTGACTGCGCCTCAACTATGTCAACTGTACTTGAACTATTAGATAATCATAGTCGACGATAAGATTACTCTTGTCATCGCTATTACAGAACCGTACATAAGATTTTCACCTCATACGGCTCCTCGAGAGCCATAAATAAATCTAAGGATTGATTCGATATTCTTTACAGATATCGTTGTAGGATAGATAAAGTAAAAATAAACCGAAAGCTCCAGAATTAAACCAATGGAATTCTGTCTGCGATAATCGAAAAGTGCTTCAGAATAGATCTCATCCTTTGACTGACGCAATACTTTTTGAGTAATAACTTAATTCTTGAATAAGATACTCTTTTAATATGAATGAATGTTTAAATCTTTTTTAAAAAAGATTTAAACATTATTTATGCCATAACAAAAATGACATTTCCATGAATAGTATATCTAAAAAAATAGTTTGTTTATTATTTTTCGTCTATTTTTTTATTTCTTGTATTCTTTTTTTTTCTTTTATTTAGGCTTAAAAAAGTTAAAGGATTACTTCGTTCCTGATAGTTATTTACTTAATGGGTGGATAGGAGCATACTCTGGATCGGAATTTTTGGGAGTACTGCTTGATAATTTCTACCAATTTAAAGCCTCAATTAGTATTTCGTTTATGTAAAAATTTAGATAATCTCTATTACGAATCCTTTGTGTACTTTGGTGTTCCTAATCATCCACTTCTTTTTACTCAATCTATATCATAATATGGTTGTTTTTATTTATAGTAAAAACTCCATAAAAATTTTTTCAACCCGCTTCAAGTTATAATTTTTAATTTATCTTGGGGATAAACAGTCTTGTCTGCTTATGTTTATTTTCGCTTAGCCCCTGTACATAGGAAATGAGATTTTTTTTACGGCAAATTTATAAGCTGTTTTTTTTTTGCACTCATCTAACTATCTGGTTTAATTTATCACCCCTAGAAGTTAAAAAAGTAAGTGAATAAAAAATTAGGGGATCTATTTAATACGTTGCGTAGAAATTCAACATTTTTTCTTAGAAGCCTAAAAAGACGTATGTCTTAACGAATCACACGTAGAGATATTGATAACACACATAGAGTTAATGGTATTTCATAACTAATTGATTGAGCAGCAGCCCGTAGACCACCTAAAAAGGAATATTTATTATTTGATCCATATCCTGACATAAGAAGTCCAATCGGAGCAATACTTGAAATAGCGATCCATAAAAAAACACCAATACCGAGATCCGCTAGAATAAGATGATACCCAAAAGGAATTACTGAATAACTTAGTAGAATTGATATGACGGCTATAGAGGGTCCAATACTAAATAAACGTGTATCCCCTCTAGATGGAAGAAGGTTTTCTTTAAAAATAAGTTTTGTTCCGTCTGCTAAAGCTTGAAGAATTCCCAAAGGACCCGCATATTCAGGTCCAATACGTTGTTGGATACCCGCGGATATTTCTCTTTCTAACCATACAGTTACTAGTACGCCTATTGTGATTCCCAATACAAGAATCAAAATAGGGAAAAGTATCCATATAGTCCCATAAATCTCTTTTAAGGATTCCAATCTGTAAAAAGAGTTGATATTTTGTATTTTTGTTGTATCAATTATCATTTCAACGATCAACTTCTCCCATAATGATATCTATGCTACCTAATATTGTCATAATATCAGCCAATTTCATTTTTTTAACTAACTGAGGAAGAATTTGCAAATTGATAAAACCGGGTGGGCGAATTTTCCATCTCCAAGGAAAAACACTCTGATCCCCTATCAAAAAAATCCCTAACTCCCCCTTTGGGGCTTCGACTCTTACATAAAGTTCTTGTTTCGACAATTCAAAAGTAGGAGACGGTTTTTTACTAATGAATCGATAGTCAAAATCATTCCATTCAGGATCTTTTATCCTATCAAAGCGTCGAATTTCTAAATTCTCATAGGGACCCCCCGGAATTCCTTCTAGAGCTTGTTGAATAATTTTGATGGATTCTGCCATTTCACCTATTCGTACTAAATACCGAGCTAATGAATCCCCTTCTTTTTGCCATTGGGCGTCCCAATCAAATTCATCATAACACTCATAATGATCAACTTTACGAAGATCCCATTCTATTCCGGAAGATCGTAGCATTGGTCCTGATAAGCCCCAGTTTATTGCCGCTTCTTCGGAAATAAAGCCAACTCCTTCAACTCGTTCTAAAAAAATAGGATTTCGCGTAATCAGTTGCTGGTATTCAGCAAGTCCCGTTAAAAAATAATCACAAAAGTCTAAACATTTATCTATCCACCCATAAGGTAGATCGGCAGCTATTCCGCCAATACGAAAAAAATTATGCATCATTCTCATACCGGTGGCAGCTTCAAATAAATCATATACTAATTCTCTTTCTCTGAAAATATAGAAAAAGGGGGTTTGCGCCCCAATATCTGCCATAAAAGGGCCGAGCCATAACAAATGAGAAGCTATACGACTTAACTCCAACATAATAACTCTGATATAGCTAGCTCTTTTAGGTACTTGAATATTGCCCAATTGCTCGGGTCCATTTACCGTTATTGCTTCTGTGAACATAGTAGCTAAATAATCCCAACGTGTTACATAAGGAAGATACTGTATAATTGTTCGGTTTTCAGCAATTTTCTCCATCCCTCTGTGTAAATAACCCAATATAGATTCACAGTCAATAACATCTTCGCCGTCTAAAGTAACAATAAGTCGTAGAACGCCATGCATTGATGGGTGGTGAGGGCCCATATTAACTATCATGAGATCTTTTCTTGTAGTTGGTACAGTCATAGGTTTTGTCCCAATTATTCTTTCCGGAATTCATTTTGACATGGATTAAAAAAAGTTCATAAAAATTCAAGATATAATAAATCAAATAATTCAAAACAACTCTTAAAATTAACGGGTTTTTAGCTCTCTAATGTTCAATTCACTGATTAATTCTTTATAACGTACTCTATTTTTCTTTGATAAATAAACCAGTAGGTGTTGACGTTTTCCTAGAATTTTTCGTAGACCTCTCTGAGATGAATAATCTTTTTTATGTAATTCCAAATGTAAAGTAAGTCTTCGTATCTTAGTGGTAAAACAGAAAACTTGAAATTCAATAGATCCCCTGTTTTCCTCTTTTTTTTTATGTGAAATCGAGGATATAAATGCATTTTTATTCATAAATTCTTAACCTTCCTTACTCCTAAATATGAAATTTTATCAATCAGTAATAATAATGCCTTTTAAACTGGTATACACATTTTCTTATTTTTTATTAAAAACAATTATGGTGATTCCTTTATAAATCTAATTGAATTGATACGTCATCAAATTATTATCGTATATTAGGAAGCCAAGACGCGTAGGCATCTATTCTGATATATGATAATAGTGAAGATATAAAATTATCATAAATGCATTTTAAATCGTGGATACATACGTATTCTTAATAGACTAAAACGACTGCCATTATTAGTATCAAACCAATAACGATTCATACAGGCTAAATCTTCTAGTCGATAATTAGGCCAAAGAAAGACTTTATACTTTATAACTGTATTGTTTTCGTGCCTAAGATCTTTGTTTTCATCAAAAAATTGACTACAGTTTTGTATATGATTCCTGTTATAAGATACTGCATTCCTATACATACCATTATTATTACTTGAATTCAAACACATTAGAATTCTCCATTTTCTACGACGCCTAGGTGATAAAATAGTTTCAGGAACAAGTAAATCAAATTTATACCTTGGAATCCATTCATCGGGATTCTTCTTATCAATACTGTCGATGTTTTTTTTTTTATTTTTTTGGTGTTTACTTTTATGAATCAATGAAATACCTATAGTTTGGTACAAAATAAATTGTCCGTTGCCCTTTACAGACAGGCGAATGGGTTCAATACTAAATATCCCTCTTTTTATCAATTGTGGAAGAGTTAAATCTTGCTGAATCAGCATTATATTCAGACTCATTTCTCTTCTTTCAATCGAGGATATTGTAATTTCTCTGGGATTTGTCAATCTAAGCAAGAGACAGTAGACTTTGATATTATTGAGCAATTTTTTATTCAAAGAACCCTCCCATCTCAATTGAAAAAGCAAATATCTTTTAAGGAAGAAATCGAGTTCTGCTTCTGTACTACTCTTGTTTTGTTTTTTTTTCCTACGCCCTTTAATATCTGATCTTATATCATTTTCTTGAATATCTTTTTGGTGCTTTGAGATAACAAACTCAGAATTTTTTTGAACATCGGATCCGGAATCTCTTTGACTTATGATTTCTTTTTCGCCTTGATTCCTATTCTCTAATTCCATAGATTTTATTTCATTTAATATTCTAGATGTTGTAAAAGGATTTGTTTTTTTCGTTCTATTGATGTTTTTCTTTTCGCTAAAATTATAAATTATATTAAAATTTGAAAAAATTGAATTTATTGGTATAACCCACGGTTTCATTTTATATGCATTATAAAGCAATAAAAATTTTGGGAAGAGCAAAAATTCCAGATTCGATATAGGATGACTTAGTAATTCTTCATTCATTCCCATCCAATCAAAAGATATTTTATTTTTATGGGATTTTTTTATTTCTTGATAAATTGTGCGGTAAAAAAGATCTTTCTTTTCAATTTTATCAACAATTTTATAATTTTTCGTTTCAGTCTTAGTATTTTCAGTACTCCTGCTACTAATATTGATCCAAGCCTCAATGTCCATTTTTTTTCTAAGACAAAAACGGATAATTTTCCAATCAAAATATTTTCTATTTTTATTTTTCTCTATATCCGGAATAATATTTATTCCTAAATAATTAGTAATAGGGATACTCCACCACATATCAATTAATTTGTTTGTAGATATGTAATAATTATAAGTATAAAAAAATTCTTGGTTTTTATTTACTTGTAATGGTTCGCCATAACTATATGAATCCTTCTTATCTTCATAAAAAATGAAATTATATGCTAAAATATTATATTTATCGTTTTTTTTAAAATTATATTTTTGATCGAGCAATAAATAGTTTTCGGAATTTTTTATATTTTTAGCATTAAGTAATTGGTCTTTTTTATCTGAATTCCTTTTGTTTTTTTGTAAATTTTTCTTTTCAACCTCACAATATTCAGTGACTCGATTGCGCCATTTTTGTAGTCCTAATTGCGACCATTTTTGCTGAGATAAACCATATTGATAATTACTTTTTAATTTTAACCAGTTTTTCCATTGAGTCCGTCCATAATTTTGAAGTTTTTTAGGCTTTAACTTAGAAGAAGTTATTACTTGTGTTACAAAATAATTTTTTATTTCCTTTTTTAGAAATAAAAGCGTTCCGCGATATTGAAAGATAGACCTTAACTTATATAAGTATAAGTTGATAACTTCGGCTTGTGATAATTTATAAAATACATATGCTTGTGACAAAAAAGAGAAATCCGAAAGAATCTTTGAATTCTTATTAATTTGACTAACAAAATATAAAAGTGATTTTATGAATTGAATTGTTTTTTTATTTGTTTTCTCAACCTTAATTTTTTCATTATTGTCAAGGCGTTTTTCACTCAAATTCTTTGTTGATTCAAGACAAAATTCTATATTAATTCGGGGAATATTAATAATATATAGAAATAGATCTACGAATAACCTTTCCCTAAAAAATTTTTTAAAATAATTTGATTTACGAATTAATCGAGTATTTTTTCTTTTTAATATCTGACCGATATTTTGGGGTGATTCAAAATTTTTAGTACCATAATGTGTTTTGTTAGGCTGACGAATTAATTTTAGAGTTTTAAAAATTTTTTCTTTTGAAAATTTTTCTATTTTATTTTTTATTGTCCTTGTTCTATTAGCCAGATCCTTTTTTTTTTGTTCTGATACTGAATCTGAATAACTTGTCTGATTCATGAATCCGTTTTGAATGGATGATTCATGAACTATATTATTATTGATTGCCGAATCTTTTTCTTTTTTTATTTCAATGGATTCGTCTCTCAATCCAAATACTCGAATTGGACTTACCCTTAAAAAAAATTTTTTTTTTAAAAGTAGAAGGCTTTTAATAAAAATTTCATTTGGAACAGTTAGCAAAAATTCGAGTTTTGCTTTGAAAAATTTTAAAACTTGAACCCATTTCTTTGTAAATTTTATAATTTTTTTGTCGAGTTCAGTAAAAATAGGTTGAAAAAAACGGGGTCGTTTTCGGGAGGAACCGAAGGGAAGTTCAGTTTCCATTCCCCAAACTGTTAAAAAACAAAAATTATCTGTTTGATTTTGTTTTTTCATTTTATATTGATAAGAAGGTCTTAGCATCGATCTATGCCAAGGCTTTAGGCAAAAAGGAAATAGTATCTTTATCTGAATACCCTCGTTTAACCAGTTTTTAGGAAATTCTGTTTCTGATAACTGAACACCATTATAGGTACATTTAACATGTATTTCTTTCTTCCACTCTTCGAAATCCTCAGACCACTCAGGGCGTTGGAGTAAGAATAGACGACCTATATTTTTTGCTATTATGAGTACAGGTAATCGAATATATTTTCGAAGAATTGATTGGGTTACTAACATCAAACCTCTTATTACTTGAGCAAATGGAATGGTATCCCAAGCTTCAGCTATTTCTATTCGTGTTTTTTCTTTGCTTTTTTCTTCTTTGTATTCATTTTCTCTTTGTTGCTCTTCTTCCTTTTTTTTTTGTTCGGTATAATAATCGGAAATTTTAAATTCTTTATTTTTTTCTATATAATTTTTTAAAATCCGTTTAATTAATGTTGAAATATTAAAAAATAATGAGAAGTTTTCTATTCTATTTAAAAAAAGGGGTGAATGTATATTTGCTTGAAATAATTGCCAAATAACTATTTTACGTCTTTGAACCCGCATGGAACCTTTTATTATGTCTCGATGAAAATCAGATTGCTGTGAATAACGTAACAAAGCTACTTCTTCTATTTGATCAGACGTATTGGGATTGATGTTATCAATATCGATATTATGTTCGTTAGCATTAAAAATAACGATATGTTTAGCTTTTCTTGATCGAATTTGATGATCCGTTGGTACGTCGTCCTCATTTTTTTGTTCTTCCTGCTCTAAATCATCAATTAATTTGTATGACCAGCATGGAACTTGTTTACTAATTTCTGTTATTCCAATAGGTTTTTTTATTTTTTTATTATTTATTTTTAGTCCTATGATTGCATCAACTAAAAATTTTAAAAATTGTTCTTGATCTTCTGAACTAATTTGTTCTTCTTCTAGAAGTAAATGAATTCCTTTCCGATTGAATGTTGATTCCCCAGAAAA